TCGGTGAGTAAATTCCTTTCCTTCGAACCGTACTTGAGAGTTTCCTACCTCATACGGCTCGGCAATTCATTATTTTTTTTGTGTCCCGTCCTAATCCAATCCATCGAAATGAATAAGATTTTTCGTAAATCTATCCCATTTTTTATCGGCTTAACCAGAAGAGATTAATTAATTTACATGAGTTTCAAACTTGAATTTTGATTACTAATCAGTTTTATCTTTTCTCCCACCTTCAGAAGAATGAAACATAGACATCCTCCGCTATCGGTATAATTTTCTGAAAGGTAACTATCTCGGTTTCATATAGAAATTCATATAGAATCTTTGAAAAAGACTTTCCTCCATTAAGAAAGGGCTTACTATCTTTGGGATCTGATGCTACACCGCTGCTTAATACCTTAGTGGATCGACTCTATCACATAAGTTGATTCCTAACTTTTATCTCATATCATGACATAAGTAAGCAGTTCTTATTGTATCGGCCCAAAACCTCGCAAATTGATCTTTACGGTGCTTCCTCTAACAATTTGATCCTTTATCCATAGAATAAAATGGGCATATCTATTTCTTCATATTTCGGCTTATATGAAGTCTCTTTTTTTCTACAGCTAATAAAAATCGTTGTTTTGTACGATACTTATGTAGAAAGCCCGTTTTATTTTTTATTTGTATTGTAGTATTTAGTTTTACTAGCCTATTTTCTCTTTTTTCCTCTTTTCTATAGTGGAGATAGTCGCACGTAATGACAGATCACGGCCATATTATTAAAAGCTTGCGGTAAGAATGGATTTCGTTCGAGTGCTCGGAAATAATATTCCAAAGCTTTCGTATGTTCTCCGTTGCTTGTGTGGATAAGGCCTATGTTATAGAGTATATAACTTCGATCATAGGGATCAATTTCTAGTCGCGTAGCTTCGTAATAATTTTGTAAAGCTTCCGCATAATTTCCTTCGGATTGGGCTGACATCCGTTACGGTCGTTCATTCTATTCAAAGAATCCCCGTTCCAGAACCGTACATGAGATTTTCACCTCATACGGCTCCTCCCTTCTGTGCATAATGATAATAATCCATGAAATCAAAATGAAATATTCTCATTATAAACTGAGAGGGGCTAGCGTTTTTACAAGAAATCTCTAGCCAACCCTACTGCAAGAGGTATTTTCTTAACACCAAGGGCGTTGGTGCTATATAGAAAAGGTAACTCCAACAATTTTTTTGTCCTCAACGCCCCCTATTTTCAGGAATTAGTCACTTCAACGGTCTTCGATGGTTATACGGGTATCCAAAGTACGAACGAGATGGATGTTTGTTGTCCCAACCATTCTTGGTAGTCCCGATCCCGATAAGGAAAGGGGATAATTTATAACAAAGTTTTTGTGTTGTTGATTCCTAGGTGTAGCGCTTCTTCCCCTATGCCGCCCATTGGTACTAGTAGAGTGGGATTGACCTGGAATACAGAACCCATAGGTGTAACCTTTCGCTTAAGACTCGAATCAAAATGAAAGCGTCTGAGGCTGCATCAATCGAGGATACACGACAGAAGGGGTTGTTCCATTTTCAAACTTCACCTTCAACAAGCGTAGGTTTATTTCAATAATAGTTTTCTTTCTATCCCGAATGAATCATATGGCTTTCTCGTAAAACTGAAAATGATAAAGAAATTCAAAAAATCAATCAAAAAATCAAATCGCACCATCTCTGTAATAGGTAAATGCTTCTTTTTCTCCTGAAGTTGTCGGAATTATTCGTAATAAGATATTGGCTACAATTGAAAAGGTCTTATCAATAAAATTTCCATTTATCCGCGATCTAGGCATAGTTAACAATCCATTCGATAATTCTTCGCATTACCTCTCGGGGGAAAAGAATCCCACAAAAAGGGAATTTACAGTACGAAATAACATAAAAACAGACTCATTCTAAAAAAAGATGTGGGCCTTCCCTTCCACTCAAATTGTTCCTTTTTCACAGGAATCAATAGGAGGAAAGGTTTCAATCCGATTGGATGTCAGCCAAACCAATGGAGTAGTATACCAATGAACAGAACTAGTTCTATTTCATCTAAGTGGAAGAATCAAGGAATTTTTCCTACAAATTAGGATACCTGGAGGAGTTAGTTTTGATTGGATTATGATCCAAAGAGGAAAAAGAATCAAATAATCGAATAATCTAATTATGATTTTATGATATGATAAAATATAGAATAACTATTTTGTGTGCATAGCGTGTATACACTATACAATCAAACAAAATTAAAAAATCCCTGGTATGATTCCAGAATTTATAATAGATCCATGAGGTAAAAGTAAGTAGTTCTGAAACTGGAAAGAAAGCTATTTTTGAATTCCTATGGAATCATTTTATAAATATAAACACTGTCTAACTGGAATCATAGTATAAAATATGAATCCATCAGACGATTCGATTCGTTCCAATTCCTTGGTTTAATTTGGTTCGGTATAAATATTATAACCATAACAAAGGCTACTTATTGATAAAACAAAAGATATATATCTTTTGTTTTTAATGTAATGTCTTTTCTTTTAACAATAAAAAAAGATTTTTATCCATTTTTTTTTTCTATTGTTTTTATAATTGATCAGGCATACCTATACTGCAATAAGATGAAGACTGCAATACTATGAATGACTCGCTATTTACTCGTTTTCTAGGTCATAATCATAAGATTCTTTAGGAGAGATGGCCGAGTGGTTCAAGGCGTAGCATTGGAACTGCTATGTAGGCTTTTGTTTACCGAGGGTTCGAATCCCTCTCTTTCCGTACCTTCCTTCACCTAATTCACGAACATTACTCACCGAAATGTATCAAATAAAATAAGAACAATTACCGGTCACTTACCTTTTTGGATCGAATTTGAAAGATTCGAATTTGCTCTATTTTCCAATTGTGGAAAACTGGGGAAATTCCCTTGGTTGACCCCGGTAAGAGAATGGGGATTTGTTGTTGTTGTTGTTGGAACTTCCATTTTATGGATGGAATTTTTGATATTTTTTGAAAAGGCTTTTTCGCGGACTCCTCGTTCATTTACCCAACCGTCGGTTGGGTAAATGCCTTTCAGGATCAAATATTTTATTTATAATTGAATATTGAATAACCTGCTTTTTTGGCTAAGTTTGCTCATTGCTGGGTTGATAAAGAAGTAAGCGTTTCAACGGGCTCTCCCAAAATCGTTTGGGCTTGATTTCCGGGCATCTTGGCGACGGCACTCTCCACCTCGTAGAGCTGAGGAAATTCTATGTCTCTATAAAATAGAGAATCTATCCATGACTGACAATTATAATCAAACTCACGTAGTAAGTTAAGCAACTCATGTAGTTCTTGATCTACATAGAATCTAAACCAAAATTAGAAATTAGGTTCTAATTTGACGAATGAATGGAATGGGAGATAGTTTATTCTCCTATTCGCGCATACACGCACCATCTGTATCCTGCTGTGTTGGACCCTCATCGCCATCCGTTTCATGTCTTTTGACAATTCCTCTCGTTCTTCTCGGATGCTCTTTTGAGCGAGCCGATCTTCAAGGGGTTCGATCCGGGCTAGGGGGAACCAAGGCTTAGTCCTGGATTGTGGCTCCCCGCGGCCAAAACCTTCGGTGAGAATCCAAACACTAAGCTGATATAACCAAAAGAAATAAAAATCAATTTTAGATTTCTTTTTTTCAATTTAAGAAAAATGACATTCATTACTATAACGATACGAAATCGTCTAGTAAATTTAGGAGGATCCTTCATTGAAACCTCCTAAAATTTGTATTTTTCGATTACTCGATTCTATTTTTTACTTTATGATATATCTATTTTTTACTTTATGATATATATGATATATCGAATTACGATTTTTGAATTGGAAATTTACATTAATGAAAAATTAGGGCTATACGGACTCGAACCGTAGACCTTCTCGGTAAAACAGATCAAACTTATTATTATCAAAATGATTCGAACTGTTTCAAAGACCCAACGTGCATTTTTTTTTGCATTGGGCTCTTTCATCAACTGATATAAATATCAGCGAGTCCGCCATCCTTTTTCTTAACAGAAAGATAACGAGATGGCTCCGCGTGCTCTGACTCTTTATTTTTATTCAGTAGCAATACCAAAGTGTTTCAAAAAAGAGTTATCTTGACGTAGGTCTGCCTTCGGCCTATATCAACCTAAGTTAAATGGAGTCTCTATCGCTCTGCCCAAAGCATCAAATATGAAACTTCATACACCTTCAAGTTCATAGGACAAAAAGAGATTTTTTTGAGGTACTTATACTCATTATGCCTAGCATTGAATGGACTGAATATTCACCTTATCAATTATCAAATCAATGATGGGTTCTATTTCTTGGCGCCTAAATTGGGACCTCAATTGGACCAACCAACCATTTGTCAGGCTATTGTTCTCTTGTTCCTTCGAATCCATGGAGTAAGACGTCGACTTTTTACTAAGATAAATTCTGTTGATTACATGATGGACTCCTCTGAAAAACCATTGGCGCGCGTGTAAACGAGGTGCTCTACCAACTGAGCTATGGCCCTTGTGTTTGTGATAAATATTTTATCATTATATAAATTCTTGTCAAGGTGAGTATTGCATAATCTGACATGATAGCTCTCTGATCTGTTTCCTGTCAAGGGTATTGCTTAGAAATAAGATTCCATCTATAATCTATCAATGTGACGGGTTCCTTTTTTTTTTTTCTTTATGATAATAAATGACCTACTTAACCCAGCGGTTAGAGTATTGCTTTCATACGGCAGGAGTCATTGGTTCAAATCCAATAGTAGGTAGAACTTATTAGATACCGCACAGCCAATGGTATCTAATAAGTATTTCTACCCACCTTCTTTTTTTGATTTATTTTGTATCTTTTCCATACCCTACTACTTCTTATTTTTTCTATTTTTTGAGTTGTTTCTTGTTGCACCAAAATCTGATTACACTTGATTGGATTCAATCGGTAGAATCCAAATAGAATATGGTGTATAATCAAAATTTCTTTTTCTTTATTCTTCTATATTCTATTCGGACGCACCAACAACTAGTTATAAAATTGTATTGATAGCCTCGACTCGCGTCCTAGCTCGTCGGAGAGCTAAATTTGCCTCAATTGTTTGTCTCTTGCCTTCAGCGCTACTTAAATTAGCTTCAGCTATTTCAAGAGTTTGTTGAGCTTCTTGCGGATCAATGTCACTGCCCCTCTCTGCATCATTTACTAAAATGGTTATTTCATTATTGCCTATTCTAGCGAAACCGCCCATCAGAGCTATTGTTAACCATTGGTCGTTAAGACGTATTCTCAAAATTCCTATATCTACAGCCGTGGCAATAGGTGCGTGATTTGGTAATACACCAATTTGGCCGCTATTAGTCGATAAAATTATTTCTTGCACTTCCGAATCCCAAACAATTCGATTAGGGGTCAGTACACATAGATTTAAGGTCATTTCTTCAATTTGCTCTCCACATCTAAGTTCATAGCCTTCGCGGTAGCTTCATCGATATTACCTACCAAATAAAAGGCCTGTTCCGGAAGACCATCTAATTCCCCGGAAAGGATCAGTTGAAAACCCCTAATTGTTTCTGTTAGACCAACATATTTTCCTGGAGAACCGGTAAAAACTTCTGCTACGAAGAAGGGTTGTGATAAGAAACGCTCAATTTTTCGTGCTCTTGCTACGGTTAAACGATCCTCTTCGGACAATTCGTCCAACCCAAGGATAGCTATAATGTCCTGAAGTTCTTTGTAACGTTGTGAAGTTTGCTTAACTTTTTGCGCAGTTTCATAATGTTCCTCACCAACAATTCTAGGTTGGAGCATAGTTGATGTTGAATCTAAAGGATCTACTGCTGGATAGATACCTTTTGCAGCGAGTCCTCTTGATAGTACGGTAGTAGCATCTAAATGCGCAAATGTTGTGGCAGGAGCGGGGTCCGTCAAATCGTCCGCAGGTACATAAACGGCTTGAATAGAAGTTATGGATCCCTCTTTGGTAGAAGTAATTCTTTCTTGCAAAGAACCCATTTCTGTACTAAGAGTGGGTTGATAACCTACAGCGGAAGGCATTCTTCCTAATAAAGCGGATACTTCGGATCCTGCTTGGACGAAACGAAAAATATTGTCGATAAATAGAAGTACGTCCTGTTCATTAACATCCCGGAAATATTCCGCCATGGTTAGGGCAGTCAAGCCAACTCTCATACGAGCTCCCGGCGGTTCATTCATCTGACCATAGACTAGAGCGACTTTTGATTCCGCAATATTTTGTTCATTAATCACCCCAGATTCTTTCATTTCCATGTAAAGATCATTTCCTTCACGAGTGCGTTCGCCCACTCCGCCAAATACGGATACACCTCCATGAGCTTTTGCAATGTTGTTGATCAATTCCATGATGAGTACGGTTTTACCCACTCCGGCCCCCCCGAATAGCCCGATTTTTCCTCCACGACGATAAGGAGCTAAAAGATCCACTACTTTAATCCCCGTTTCAAAAATAGATAATTTTGTATCTAACTGTATAAAGGCAGGCGCAGATCTATGAATAGGAGATGTTGTGCGAGTATCTACAGGACCCAAATTATCAACAGGCTCTCCAAGAACGTTGAAAATTCGTCCGAGAGTCGCCCCACCAACTGGAACACTTAGAGGAGCTCCTGTATCAATCACTTCCATTCCTCTCATCAGACCATCTGTAGCACTCATAGCTACAGCTCTAACTCGATTATTTCCTAATAATTGCTGTACCTCGCAAGTTACATTAATTTGCTGGCCAACCGTATCTTGACCTTTAACTACCAAAGCGTTGTAAATATTAGGCATCTTGCCCGGTGGAAAGGATACATCCAGTACCGGACCAATGATTTGAGCAATACGCCCCAGGTTTTTTTCTTCAAGAGCGGAAACCCCAGGACCCGAAGTAGAAGTAGTAGGATTGATTCTCATAATAATAAAGTATTATATGTCGAAATTTTGTTTGCAAACAAAAATAAAAAAATGTCCGATAGCAAGTAGATCGGTTAATTCAATAAGAAATGGGAATTAGTACTCGATTTCGTTGGTACTATCCAACCGAATCCAATTCAATTGTTTACTCATTCAATGAGTGCATTTTCAAACTTAACCAACCCATTAAAAAAAATAATATAAATATATTATTAATATAATATATATCAAAGTAGATGAATAAGAATTAAGAATTATATATGCGGAGATGTTGTATTTCTCTATCATTATAGACAATCCCATTCATATTATCTATGGAATTCGAACCTAAACTCTATTTATGATTCATCATTTTTATGACATTGGCCGTTGTTTCTTATTTCATCATTTCTATTTACACTTATTTATTCTTTGAATAAAAAAAGAAATCAAATTTTTTATACCTTTTTGTTTGTTGATTGATAAATTCCGCATATTCATATTACTATTCTATTTACTATTCTATTTTCACATCTAGGATTTACATATACAACTATAACAT